TCCAAGAAAGGTGATGAGCAATGGGTCAGCGCCTCGATTTCCCGTCAATTTTCCCGCAGGTTTTTTTTTTTTTTTTTTGCCCATTTTTCGCGAAAAATGGGGTAAAAAGAGCGATTTTTTTTTTTTTTTTTGCCCATTTTTCGCGAAAAATGGGGTAAAAAGAGCGATTTTTCAGATTTTTTGAGATTTGGGTAAATCAGAGTAACAGTAAATTCATCAGTTTTGGGTAAGTTTCATAAAAATTCTTGGTTTATAATAAGAACTTATATGAAATAAGTCATTCTTATAAACCTATTATGTTTATAGGATAAAGGCAAAAAGGGTTAATTTATTTTATATTAAATTCTTATTATAAATATAGATAATTATTTGAATATAATAACATATAATATAATTATTTATATTTATAATAAGAATTTAATATTATATATATATAGGTAAATATTATAATATAAATTATTTATATAACTTAATTAATTTCTTATCAGAAAAAAAATTTATTATATTATAGTCAACCCTCATTTAATGAGGAAAAAAAAATGAGGGTTGACTATAGTTGGCATATTTCATTGTCCAATATACTTTAATTAGTTCATAATTTTGTAAAAATTGAGAGGGGTAAATGTAGGCCCGTAAGTTATAAAAAGGTAATAGATACAAAAGTATAGCTTCATGAAAAAGATTCATTGATGGGGTAAAGATCAATGTTAATTTTAATTGTGGGGCCTATAAGGAGGAATTCTTTAAGGATTCCTGGATCTAGGGTGATGATACTAATTTTTGTTCATTATATGATCAAATATTATAGCTACGAATGGGGGGGGCAATGGTAACTAGATGTTCAATAAGTAGAATATAGGTGTTACTGAAGTTGTGACTAGTTTTATTTTAGGTACCCTCAAAAGTTTTATTCTTGCTTAGAATGATTTATGTAGAGTTTGTTTATTTTACATGTAAGTTTTGAGGGCGAGAAAGGTAAATTGTGGTTTTCTTAATGAAGATCATTAGGATAGGAGAAGAATATGCAGTATTTAGTTTTATATATTAAGGAAGTTTAGATTTAGCAAATTTAGTAGCGTCGGCAAAAATCGTGCCAGCCGCCGCGGTTACACGAAGGATGCAAGTAAATAAAGTCGGTCTGCAGTTAGATTTTTAATAATTAAAGTGGGGATTATAGTTGAATTTTTTTAGGTGGAATTTTAAGTTTGAGTTAGTTTCTGAGAAGATGGATTGAAGCTGTGAAATTTAAAGATTAAACTAGGATTAGATACCCTACTATTGTAAATGTAAAAAAGTTTAGACCTGAGTAGTAATAGTTATGTTCTTGAAACTCAAAGAATTTGGCGGTACTTTAGTCCTTTCAGAGGAACCTGCCCCTTAATCGATATTCCTCGTTAGATCTCACTTGGTCTTGTAGCAGTTTGTATACCGCCGTCGTCAGAATGTTCTTGTAGGATATAAATTTTCGTGAATTGTGATGAATAAAAGAGATGTCAGGTCAAGGTGCAGCTTATGATCAAGAGGAGGTGGGTTACATTAAGTGAATTTAAACGGATAATGATTTGAAAGTTAAGTTGTTTGAAGGTGGATTTGATTGTAATTTTTTAGATTAAGTTATTTTGATTCTTGGCTCTAAAGTATGCACACATCGCCCGTCGCTCTCGTTCGTTTAAGGCGAGATAAGTCGTAACATAGTAGATGTACCGGAAGGTGTATCTGGAAAGATTACAAAGTAGAGCTTGGTTAGTAAAGCATCTCATTTACACTGAGGGGTAATCTGTGCGATTCAGTTTATTTTGAAAAGGATAGATGAACTGATTAATTAAAGAAAAGAGGGAAGAATATATAGAATTTTAAATTTGTTTAATAAAATCATTTTTATTAAGTATACGGGTTTGAGTATTGGATAAAGAAAAAATTGAATGTGTGTTAGTTGTGGAGTACCGTGAGGGAAAAGTTGAAAAGCAATGAAATATTTATTTTGGGGAAAGTGAATTTTAGTGATTGTACCTTGTGTATCAGGGTTTATTAAAAGATTTCTAGTGAGCTTAGATGTCCCGATTTAAGGAGAGTTAATTGATTGTTTGTTGGTTAATGTGGAATAATTATCAAGGAAGCTTAATTGGAAGTGAAATGTTAACGTTCCTTAAGGTATCTGGTTTTTTAAGATGTGAATTTAATTCAGTTATTTTATGTTAGGTTCCTGATGGTTTATTAAGGAGTGGCTATGAATAATATAATAAAAACCCGAGGGATAAGCTTCGGGTTTAGGTATAGGACTATAAAGATCGTTTTGGTAATATAAAAGAACTAGGCTTAGAAGTAGCTGTGTTTAAAATGGTGTTATAACTTATTTTAGTATTATTAATATTTGGACTGGGTTTAGTTGGTTTATTAAAATATTATATTGAATTAGAAAGGTTAAGTAATAATGATGAAATTAGTATAAGGGATTAGTTGAGAATTATTTGAGCTTGAAAAGGTTACAGTAAGGAATTAGGCAAAATAGTGTCCGCCTGTTTAACAAAAACATGTCTTCTTGGATTTGAATTTGAGGTTTGACCTGCCCACTGATAGAATTGAAGGGCCGCGGTATTTTGACCGTGCAAAGGTAGCATAATCATTAGTCTTTTAATTGGAGGCTGGAATGAATGGTTGGACGAGACACTGACTGTCTCATTGTGATTGAGATTAGAATTTAACATTTAAGTGAAAAGGCTTAAATTTGTTTAAAGGACGAGAAGACCCTATAGAGCTTTATATTAAAGTCTTTTTAATTATTTGGATGTAGACAATTACTAGGGTTATTTAATATTTTATTGGGGTGATAGGAAGATAGAAGGAACTCTTTTTTGGTGAGGTACATTGATTTGTGAAATGATTAAATTGATCCATTATTATTGATTAGAAGACCAAGTTACCTTAGGGATAACAGCGTAATCTTCTTAGAGAGTTCTTATCGACAAGAAGGGTTGCGACCTCGATGTTGGATTAAGGTAAAATTTGGGTGCAGATGTTCAAATTTTTAGGTCTGTTCGACCTTTAAATCCTTACATGATCTGAGTTCAGACCGGCGTGAGCCAGGTCGGTTTCTATCCTTAAAATAGGGGGGTATTTTAGTACGAAAGGACCAAATACTCGAAATAAGTTTTTGAGGAAAATGGATTTAAATTAATAGGTCTACTTTGGCAGAAAAGTGCGCTGGGCTTAGAATCCATATATGTGAAATTGAATTTTACAGGTAGAACTTGTTTGTTTGAGATGTAGTGTTGCCAATAGTAGGAGGTTTATTATTGATTATTTGTGTTCTGGTAGGGGTGGCGTTTTTGACTTTGCTAGAGCGTAAGGTTTTAGGTTACATTCAGGCCCGTAAGGGCCCTAATAAAGTTGGTATTGTTGGGGTGCCCCAGCCGTTTTGTGATGCAATTAAGTTGTTCACTAAGGAGCAGACCTACCCAGTTGTTTCGAATTATTTACCTTATTATTTTTCCCCAGTTTTTAGCTTGTTTTTAGCTTTGTTAGTTTGGCAGGTGATGCCTTATACAACAGGGATGTTTGCGTTTAATTTAGGTTTGTTGTTTTTTTTATGTTGCACGAGTTTGGGGGTTTACACAGTGATGATTGCTGGTTGGTCTTCAAATTCTAATTATGCCTTATTAGGGGGTTTACGGGGTGTTGCTCAAACTATTTCCTATGAAGTGAGTTTGGCTTTGATTTTGCTATCGTTTGTTTTTTTGGTTGGTGGATATTGTCTGGCAGAGTTTGTTAAGTTTCAAGAATATCTTTGGTTTTTGGTTTTAACGTTTCCTTTGGCTTTGAGTTGGTTTGCTTCATGTTTGGCTGAGACTAATCGGACACCTTTCGATTTTGCTGAGGGAGAATCTGAATTGGTGTCGGGGTTTAATGTTGAGTATAGAAGAGGAGGCTTTGCTTTAATTTTTTTAGCTGAGTATGCGAGAATTTTGTTTATAAGAATGTTGTTTAGAGCTTTATTTTTAGGTTGTGATGTCTTTTCTTGAGCATTTTTTATTAAGTTGACTTTAATTTCTTTTGCTTTTGTTTGGGTACGGGGAACTTTACCTCGTTTTCGTTACGACAAGTTGATGTTTTTGGCTTGGAAGAGCTTTTTACCTTTGTCTTTGAATTATTTAGTTTTATTTGTGGGCTTGAAGATTTTTATGTGTATTAGTTAAGTGAATTCTTTTAAGTAAAGTTAATAGAAGAGTTCAACTTCTGTCTTATGCTTTCAAAACATAGGCTTTTCAATAAGCTAATTAACTAATTCAGTATTTTGTCTCATATTAGGCAAATCAGCGGATTGATTATGTAATAGGAGAAGTAAAGAACAGTAAGGATTTGCCCGACAATAATGTAGGGGTCTTCGACAGGTCGTGCCCCAATTCATGTGAGGAGAATGACGATAACGACCAAGGATCAAAACAATATTTGATTTAGGGGGTAGAATTGGAGTCCTCGGAAATTACTTAGATTAGAGAAGGGAAGGATAAATAAAATAGCGATTGAGAGGACTAAAGCGATTACTCCTCCCAGTTTATTAGGAATTGAACGAAGAATGGCGTAGGCAAATAGGAAGTATCATTCGGGTTGGATATGAACGGGTGTAACCAGGGGGTTAGCTGGTGTGAAATTGTCTGGGTCACCCAGAAGGTAGGGTTCTAAAAGGGTGAGGATAGTTAGGGCTATAATTAGAATTAAAAACCCGACGATGTCCTTAAAAGAAAAGTAGGGGTGGAATGGGATTTTGTCTGTGTCACTGTTTAAGCCGAGTGGGTTGTTTGACCCTGTTTGATGTAAAAAGAGGAGGTGAATTATGACTGCTGCAGCAACAATAAAGGGTAAAACAAAGTGGAAGGTAAAGAATCGTGTTAGAGTGGCGTTGTCGACAGCGAATCCTCCTCACACTCATTGGACTAGGTCAATTCCAAGGTAAGGGATTGCTGAAAGGAGGTTTGTGATTACTGTAGCTCCTCAGAAGGATATTTGTCCTCAGGGGAGGACGTAGCCTATAAAGGCTGTCCCTATAACTAGGAATAAGATTAGGACACCAATTATTCAGGTGTGTAAGAATAGGTAGGAGCCGTAGTATATGCCTCGCCCGGTGTGGAGGTATAAGCAAATGAAAAAAAATGAGGCCCCGTTAGCGTGTATGGTTCGGAGGAGTCAGCCATAATTAACATCTCGACAGATGTGGGCGACTCTATTAAATGCGAGGTCAATGTGAGCGGTGAAGTGTATTGCTAAAAATAGGCCTGTGACGATTTGTACACCGAGGCAGAGCCCAAGTAGTGACCCGAAATTTCATCAAGCTGAGATGTTAATAGGAGCGGGCAAGTCGACGAGTGCATTATTGGCAATTTTAAAGAGGGGGTGTCTGATCCGTATAGGTTTATGCATTAGTTTTGAGGGCGGAGCGGCCCATGAAAAATTTTGGTAATTTTTACTACGGCAATTAGAGTGAGAAATAAGTAAAGGACTAGTATGAGGGTAATTGTGCTGGTAGTAGTGTTGTAGAGTTTTATTAGAGACAGGGTGATTTCTTCTGTGTAGGAAGCGAAGATTTCAGTGTGATTAGCTGGTGTGGGGAGGATTCTGGGGTCTAAGATGAGGGAGCTGACGGTACAGATGGATAGGGGGACTAAAGCTAGAAGCAGAGTAAAAGTAGATAAAGAAAATATTTCATTTGAAGCTAAGCTTGTAACGTAGATGAAGAGGACTAAGAGCCCCCCTAGGAAAACAAGGAATAAGATATAGGAAAATCAAAAATTTTGAGTTATAAATCCTGTAATCAGGCAGATTACAAGGGTTTGGAGCAATAGGAGTATTCCTATTGCGAGGGGATGCATTATTTGAGTAAAGATGAGAGCAAGAATTGAGCTTGAAGCCATTAAAATGAAGTTGAAGATGCAGAGAATAGTTTATTTAAAATATTAATTTTGGGGATTAATGATAGGGGTTATCTCTTTCTCTGAAAGTTTTAGAAGGCTGGATACCTTAATTTTGATTTACAAGACCAAAGTTTTACTTTAAACTACTAAAACTAATGATAAGATCTTTAAATTGAATTTTCCCTTTATTTTTATTTTTTTGTGGCGGTTGGGTGTTTACTTCTAAACGTAAGCATCTATTGTTGACTCTGTTAAGATTGGAATTTATAGTTTTAAGTTTGTTTTTATTTTTGTTTATGCTTTTGAATGGAATAGATTATGAGTTGTTTTTTAGCATGGTTTTTTTAACTTTTGCTGTGTGTGAGGGGGCATTGGGGTTGTCAATTTTGGTCTCGATGATTCGTACTCATGGGAATGATTATTTTCAGACTTTTAGCGTGTTACAATGTTAAAGATTTTGTTGGCTTTAGTGTTTATGATCCCTTTGTGTTTTATTATTAGAAGATGGTGAATGGTGCAGTCTTTTATGTTTTTATTAACTTTTTTGTTTGTGTTGATGGGCATAAATACCTCTTTTTTTGGTAGATTAAGCTATTTTATAGGGTGTGATGTATTATCGTATGGGTTGATTTTGTTAAGATTTTGGATTTGTGCGTTAATGGTGATGGCAAGAGGCTCTGTTTATCGGTTTGGGGTGCATGAGGGGTTTTTTATTTTTATAATTTTGGTTTTGTTGGGGTTATTATATTGTACATTTAGTGCGATAAATTTATTTATGTTTTACTTATTTTTTGAGAGAAGATTAATTCCTACTCTGTTTTTGATTTTGGGTTGAGGATACCAGCCTGAGCGCTTGCAGGCTGGTATTTACCTGTTGTTTTACACTTTGTTGGCGTCTCTTCCTTTGTTGATTTGTGTGTTTTATTTGGAGGGCATTGGTCTTACATTATTTATACCATTATTTTTTAGTATTAATTTGAGTCATTTAATTTGTTATTTAGGTTTGATTACGGCTTTTTTGGTAAAAATGCCTATGTTTTTGGTGCATTTATGGTTGCCCAAGGCACATGTAGAGGCTCCAGTTTCGGGTTCAATAATTTTAGCTGGAGTTTTGTTAAAGTTAGGGGGTTACGGTTTGTTACGGATTTTTCGTGTATTAGCTTATTCTGGGCTGTCTTTTAACTTTGTTTGGGTTGGTGTCAGTCTGGTTGGTGGGGTTTTAGTTAGTCTGGTTTGTTTACGGCAGACTGATTTGAAGGCTTTAGTGGCTTATTCTTCAGTAGCTCATATGGGAATTGTATTGGGGGGTCTAATAACTTTAACAACGTGGGGTTTTAGTGGGGCTTTCACTTTAATAATTGCTCATGGTTTGTGTTCGTCTGGGTTATTTTGCTTAGCTAACATTGCCTATGAACGTTTAGGAAGTCGGAGACTGTTAATCAATAAGGGGTTAATGAATTTTATGCCGAGTATGACATTGTGATGATTTCTGCTGAGTTCATGCAATATAGCTGCCCCGCCTTCTCTCAACTTGTTAAGAGAGGTCGGGTTATTAAATAGTTTGGTAGGTTGAACATGAGTTACTATAGTTATGTTAAGTTTTTTGTCTTTCTTTAGAGCTGCTTATACGTTGTATTTGTATTCTTACAGTCAACACGGGAAAATTTATTCAGGTGCTTATTCATGTGCAATGGGGTATGCTCGTGAGTACTTACTTTTGTTTCTTCATTGATTTCCTTTGAACTTGCTGATTATGAGGAGTGAGCCTTGTATGGTATGACTATAAAACTCTGGTAGTTTAATTAAAATTTTGATTTGTGGTGTCAAAGATGCGGTTAAAATTTCGCCCTGAGTCGTGTTAAAGTCTTTGTCTATTTGTTTAGTAAGTTTTATTGTTTTAATGATTTTTGCTCTTTTATCAGTTATGTTGGGGTTTTATTTTATTAGATGCGATTTGGTGTATTTTATTGAGTGGGAGGTATTGGCTTTAAATTCAGGAGCGGTTGTTATAACGTTTCTTTTCGATTGAATGTCATTAATTTTTATGGGATTTGTTTTGTTTATTTCTTCTTTAGTAATTTTTTATAGAGAGGAGTATATAGGAGGAGATATAAATATTAATCGATTTATTAGCCTTGTTTTGATGTTTGTTTTGTCTATAATGTTTTTGATCATTAGCCCAAACCTAATTAGAATTCTTTTAGGCTGGGATGGGTTGGGGTTAGTTTCTTACTTACTAGTCATTTATTACCAAAATGTGAAATCTTATAATGCTGGAATATTAACAGCATTATCAAATCGCATTGGAGATGTGGCACTATTGTTGGCTATTGCTTGAATACTGAATTTTGGAAGTTGGAATTATGTTTATTATTTGGAGAGTATAAGAGAAAGATTACCAATGAGGATTATTGGGGCGATAGTGGTGTTGGCAGCGATAACGAAAAGAGCCCAAATTCCTTTTTCTTCGTGACTACCAGCAGCTATAGCTGCACCAACGCCTGTTTCAGCGTTGGTGCATTCCTCTACTCTAGTAACAGCAGGGGTTTATTTGCTTATTCGTTTTAATGTTTTAATTTCTGGGAATTGATTAGGGAGTTTTTTGTTGTTATTTGCTGGACTTACCATATTTATAGCTGGATTGGGGGCTAATTTTGAATTTGACTTGAAAAAAATTATTGCTTTGTCTACACTAAGTCAGCTAGGCCTGATGATGAGAATTTTGGCAATAGGTTTTCCTTCCCTAGCGTTTTTCCATCTTTTAACTCATGCTTTGTTTAAGGCTTTACTTTTTATATGTGCTGGGGCGATTATTCATAATATAAAGGATTCTCAGGATTTACGCTTTATGGGAGGGTTGGTAGTGCAAATGCCGTTGACTTCAGCTTGTTTGAATCTTTCAAATTTAGCCTTATGTGGCATACCTTTTTTGGCTGGATTTTACTCTAAGGACTTAATTTTAGAAATTGTGTCTTTGAGCTATTTGAATTGGTTTAGATTTGTTTTGTACTTTCTTTCTACGGGTTTAACAGTGTGTTATTCTTTGCGATTGGTGTATTATTCAATAAGTGGGGATTTAAATTCTTCTGCACTTCATCCTTTAAACGATGAGGGGTGAGTGATACTTCGAGGTATGCTAGGGTTATCAGTGATAGCAGTATTGGGGGGAAGATTGATGAGTTGAGTGCTTTTCCCTTCTCCTAGAATAATTTGTTTGCCTCTTTACTTGAAGACCTTAGCTGTGAGTGTAAGAGTAATTGGGGGATGGGTTGGCTACGAGCTTGCTCAGTTTGCCTTAAATTACGAGCTTTGAGCCCTACATTTCCACAAGACGGTAAGTTACGCAGGATCAATGTGATTCTTGCCTTTTATTTCAACATATGGGGCTGTTAGTGTCCCTCTCAAGACGGGTCAGTCTGTTTTTAAGTCAATGGATCAAGGCTGAAGAGAGTTTTGGGGCGCTCAAGGCTTATATGCAGAGTTCAGTTTTTGGTCTAAGGTGAATCAAGGGTGGCAAAATAATGATCTAAAAACATATTTGATCGGCTTTTTCCTGTGAGTGGTTATTTTAATGGTTCTAGCATTTTTATATTCAGATAGCTTATGCAAGAGCGTGGCATTGAAGCTGCCAAGGAGACTAGTCTAGTCTTTGAATAAATTTATAAAAGGGGGCCTTTATCTTTACAGTGAAAATGTAATGTTTTGTTTAAACTATATAAATAGAAATGTAAACGGAGTTTAACCGCTAAAGAAGGAAGTTAGCAGCTTCCTCTTGGACCCCACATTTCCTTGATTGGAATAAAAATTCAATGGTATCATTAACAGTGATAGGCCTCTTTATTTTGGCTTCAATCAAAAGCAAGGATAATATTTATCTAGGGTCAGGTCGAAACTGAATGCAATGGATCGCTTCTTGCTTAAGACAGATTGAAAAACAATACTTTTTGGATGCAAACCAAATGTTATACTTAACTACAGTCCTAGTGAGCTCAGTTTAGGGCTCCTTGGTTTCATTCATGGTAAAGGCCTACTAATAAAATTACTAGAAAGAATGAGCTTACACTGAATCAAAGGGATGGGTTTGAGAGGGGCAGGATTAAAATTAAGGGAAGTAGAAGGGCGATTTCTACATCAAAAATTAGAAAGATTACGGCAATTAGAAAGAAGCGTAGAGAGAAGGGCAGACGTGAAGAGCTTTTTGGGTCAAATCCACATTCGAAGGGAGAGCTTTTTTCACGATCGATAATGGATTTTTTTGAGAGGATTGAAGCTAGGCTTATTACGATTGTTGATAAGATAATGATGAAAGAGGCTGAGGAGAATATAATTATAATTATTTACCCTGAAAGTTATGTTCAGACCTTTTGATTGGAAGTCAAATATACATTAATACTTGGAAAATTAGCTACCTCATCAATAAATGGAGATATACAGGAATAGTCAGACAACGTCAACGAAATGTCAGTATCATGCTGCAGCTTCAAACCCGAAATGATGGTTTGAAGAGAAGTGATAGCGTGAATGTCGTACTAAACAAATTAGAAGGAAGGTTGTTCCAATAATAACATGGAGACCATGGAAACCGGTGGCTACAAAAAAAGTAGAGCCATAGACGGCATCTGAGATTGTAAATGGAGCTTCAATGTATTCATAGGCTTGGAGGATTGTGAAGTAAATTCCTAGAATAACTGTGAAAAATAAGCCTTGAAGGGCTTGGGTGTGGTTGTCTTCTATGAGGCTATGGTGGGCTCAGGTGACTGTGACCCCTGAAGCTAACAGGATGGCAGTATTAAGGAGAGGAATTTGAAGGGGATTGAAAGGCTCAATACCAACGGGTGGTCAAACTGCTCCTAATTCCCCGACTGGTGAAAGGCTTCTGTGGAAAAAAGCTCAGAAAAATCTGATGAAGAAAAATACTTCGGAGGTAATAAATAGGATTATGCCTCATCGAAGTCCTAGCGTAACAGGGAGAGTATGGAGCCCTTGGAAGGTTCCTTCTCGTGTGATATCTCGCCACCATTGAATTATAGTTAAAGTTGTGATTAAGAGGCCTAAAGTGAGTAGGGATATATCATAGTGATGGAATCATTTTAGAAGGCCTGAGACAGTGACGAGAGCGCCAATGGCCCCCGTAAGGGGCCAGGGGCTTTGATCGACTAAGTGGTAGGGGTGATTTGCGTGTGTTGACATTTTGAATTAGTTTACTTCGCTGGCGTAAAGTGTTCTAAGAACAGCGAAGACATAGGATTGAATAATAGCTACTGCGGATTCTAGGACTAGAAGAGCGATTTGGGCAGCAATCAGTAAGGATAAAAGTGAGTATGACAGAGCTGGCCCTGTATTTCCCAGGAGAGTTAGAAGAAGATGTCCAGCAATTATGTTAGCAGCGAGTCGTACAGCTAAGGTTCCAGGCCGGATGACATTGCTGATGGTTTCGATACAAACTATAAAGGGTATGAGTACAGCAGGGGTTCCTTGGGGGACTAGGTGGGCAAATATATGTTGTGTGTGGTTTAGCCAACCGTAAATCATGAATCTTAATCATAGGGGTAGGGCTAGCCCTAGTGTAAGGGTTAAATGGCTCGATCTGGTAAAGATATAGGGGAATAGTCCTAGAAAGTTATTAAACAGGATTAAACTGAAAAGTGAGATGAAGATGAAAGTTCTTCCTGGGTGCCCGGTTGGGCCTAGAAGAGTTTTGAATTCTTGGTGGAGGGTTAATAAAATTTTATTTCAAATTAAATGGTATCGAGAAGGGGTAAACCAAAAAAACGAGGGGATGAGGAGAAGGCCTAAAAATGTGCTGGTTCAGTTTAGGGGGAGACCAAGGATGCTTGTAGAGGGGTCAAATACGGAAAATAAATTAGTTATCATATCCAGTTTATTGGGAAATTCGAGATCATTAATTCAGGTGTAGCTAGGGGGGCCTCTGGGGCAAATGAGAAGTAATTTAGAAAATTAAATAGGAGGAGAGTGGCACAAAAGATTAGAAATAAGAAGAGTCAGCTAATTGGGGCTATTTGTGGAATTAAAGAATACTAGGGTTAAAACTAGTAATTTTGGCCTGACAAGCAAATGTTATGGTAATTTAACTAATTCTTTCATCAGAAGTAGTTGCTAAATTACTATTAATTGGTTTAAGAGACCAACACTTGCTATTCAGTCATCTGATGAGACTTGACTTACAGAGGAGATTCAGTTAAGGAAGGTCTTAGCAGGGACACATTCAAGGACAATAGGCATAAATCTGTGGTTTGCCCCACAGATTTCTGAACATTGTCCGTAATAGAGTCCCGGGCGGTTAAGAAAAAATCTTGTCTGGTTCAGACGTCCCGGCGTTCCGTCAACCTTGATGCCTAGGGCAGGGACAGTTCAAGAGTGAAGGACGTCTGCGGCAGTGACTAGGATTCGAATTTGAGTTGTTAGAGGGACAACCGCTCGGTTATCAACGTCTAATAGGCGGAAACCATCCGGGTTTATTTCATTGTAGGGGGTCATGTAGGAGTCAAATTCTACCTGGTTGAAGTCCGAATATTCGTAGCTTCAGTATCATTGATGACCAATGGTTTTAAGTGTAACAGATGGGTTGCTAATTTCGTCTAAAAGGTAAAGAAGGCGTAGAGAGGGGAGAGCAATGAAGATTAGAGTTACTGCGGGTAAGACAGTTCAAATAATTTCAATGGCTTGACCTTCTAGCAGATAGCGGTTAATACTGGTGTTAAAAAATAGTGTTGCTATTAAGTATCTAACTAATGTAGTGATCATAATTAAAATTAGAAGCGCGTGATCATGAAAGAATGTTAGTTGTTCTATCAGTGGGGAAGCTCTGTCTTGAAAACTCAGGTTAGCTCATGTTGCCATTGGTATAATTCTAACAAAAGGTGGACCTTTATATATGGGGCTTAAACCCATTGCACTTTTCTGCCATATTAGAATCTAGAAAGAAGGGGTAACTCAGCGTAGCTATGCTCGGCAGGAGGTAGGTTTTGGAATCATTCGATTGAGCTAGATATCTGTAAGGGGAAAAGAACCGTTCGGTTGGTAATTATGCTTTCTCAAACAATAAAAAGAAGGAAAAGAACTCCAACAAATGAAATCAATGAACCAACCGACGAGACGATATTTCATGTTGTGTAGGCATCCGGGTAATCGGAGTATCGTCGAGGCATGCCAGCTAACCCGAGAAAATGTTGAGGAAAAAAGGTCATATTTACGCCCAGGAATATAATGGAAAATTGGATTTTCAGCCATAAGGGGTTAAGTGTTAGGCCGGTAAAGAGGGGGTACCATTGAATGAAGCCCCCTATAATAGCGAATACAGCACCCATGGATAGGACATAGTGGAAGTGGGCAACAACATAGTAAGTATCATGTAGAACGATGTCTAGGGATGAATTGGCTAAAACTACGCCGGTGAGACCTCCAATAGTAAAAAGGAAAACGAATCCGAGAGCCCATAAAAGAGCAGGAGTTATTTTCAGCTGAGAGCCATGAAGGGTGGCTAGCCAGCTGAAGATTTTGATACCAGTTGGGACCGCAATGATCATAGTGGCTGAGGTGAAGTAGGCTCGCGTGTCCACGTCTATACCGACAGTAAACATGTGGTGCGCCCAAACAACAAAGCCGAGCAGGCCAATTGAGAGCATTGCATAGATTATGCCCAATGAGCCGAATGCTTCCTTTTTTCCGCTTTCTTGGCTAATAATGTGGGAAATTAGACCAAACCCAGGTAAGATGAGAATGTAGACTTCAGGGTGTCCGAAGAATCAGAATAGATGTTGGTATAGGATTGGATCACCTCCCCCCGCAGGGTCGAAGAATGAGGTGTTTAGATTTCGGTCAGTAAGAAGTATAGTGATGGCCCCTGCCAGTACTGGCAGGGAGAGAAGAAGAAGAAGGGCCGTGATTGCTACGGCCCAAACAAATAGGGGTATTCGGTCTAGAGTTATCCCTGCTGATCGTATGTTGATTACTGTTGTAATGAAGTTGACTGCCCCTAAAATTGAAGAGACACCTGCTAGGTGTAAGGAGAAGATGGCTAAATCGACCGATGCTCCAGCATGGGCAATCCCAGCAGAAAGAGGGGGGTAAACGGTTCAACCCGTCCCTGCTCCGTTTTCAACTAGGCTGCTTGCTAGCAGAAGGGTTAAGGACGGTGGAAGAAGTCAGAATCTCATATTATTTATTCGAGGGAAGGCCATGTCAGGAGCCCCAAGTATTAAGGGAACTAATCAATTACCAAAACCTCCAATTATGATTGGCATAACTATAAAGAAAATTATTACAAAGGCATGAGCAGTAACAATTACGTTATAGATTTGGTCGTCCCCAATAAGGGACCCGGGTTGACCTAGTTCTGCCCGGATGAGGAGACTAAGCGAGGTTCCTACTATCCCAGCTCATGCCCCGAAAATGAAGTAAAGAGTGCCAATGTCCTTGTGATTTGTTGAAAATAATCATTGTCGCGGTAGGATGGCTGAGTTATAGGCGTTAGATTGTAAATCTATTTACGGGGGTTTCCTCTCGTACCGGCCTTATAGTCAAGTATGATACCAGACTGCAATTCTGGAGGAGTGAAATCAAATTTACTAAGGCTTAAAGAATGTTCTTTATTGGCAGCTTTGAAGGCTATTAGTTTGATTTAACTTAAAGCCTTAAAGGGTATGGTAAATTAGTGAACAGACTGTCAATCCTAGTGTTGAAAGCATAGCTAAGATTAAGCAGGTAGTGTAGGTTCAATTTACGTAATTTGTAGGAGTTCTTCAAAGATTTTCTGAGTACGATAATATGAAAGCTCTGAATCCTACACGGAGGTAATAGAATAGGGTAATTAAGGTTATCACGACTATTAAAGTGATAATCAATTTTATTTCTGTATTTGTTAGGGCTTGAATAATAATTCATTTTGGGAGGAATCCTAAAAATGGGGGCAGCCCCCCTAGTGACAGCAGGGTTGTAAAGAGAGCAAATTTGATAGTAGGGGGTGTTGAATTAGAAGAAAAAGATTGGTTGAGGTGGGAGATGCTGAAGGAGTGAAGGGTAAAAATGATTGAAGTTGTCAGAAAGGTGTAGGTTAAGAAATACAAATTTCACAAATTTTCTCTAACTATTAGGGCAGCAGTCATTCATCCCAAATGGTTGATGGAAGAGTAAGCTAGAATTTTTCGGAGAGAGGTTTGGTTAAGGCCCCCTAATGAGCCGACGACTACTGACGAGATGATAACAAAGGAAGTGAAAACGTTAAGACTGAGATTGTAAGTTAAAAGTATAAGTGGGGCGATTTTTTGCCAGGTTATTAGAACGAGACCATTTATTCAGCTTAATCCTTCCATCACACCTGGAAATCAAAAATGGAGGGGGGCTGCCCCCATTTTTAATAGCAAGGAAGATCTGACAAGGGTGTTTAAGAAAATGTTGGAGGTTAGTAGAGTTGCTGGTGAACTAAAAACTAAGGAAGCAAATGTGACAGTAAAGAGGAGAGTCGCTGAGGCTAAAGCTTGGGTAAGGAAGTATTTTAAGGAGGCTTCAGTGGATATTAGATTAGTCGAGTTAGTTATTAGAGGGATAAATGAGAGCAGATTGATTTCTAGCCCAATCCAAGCCCCAAACCATGAATTAGCGGAGATTCTTACGATTGTGCCTCTAATAAGGGTAAAGGCGAATAAAAGCTTTGAAGGATTTCTGAGCATTAGAAAGAAGGGGGTAAGCCCCTATAAACAGGGTATGAACCTATTAGCTTAAACTTAGCTGATCTTTCTTGGAAGTTATGATTTAGTGTAGGGTGCACAAAAGTTTTTGAAACTTTAGGGAATAGTTCAAGTCTATTAGCCATAATGAGAGTAAATTGAATTTACATGATTTATCCTATCAAGATAACCCTTTTGTCAGGCATCACATT